ATGAATTAATAAGTCGAACAAAAGCTCTAGAAAAAGAAAAGGGATTTCTTGCTCTAGATATGCTCGAAAAAAGGACCAGATTATGCAATGATGAAAACGAACAAAAATACTTGCCCAAAACGTATGACCCCTTTTTGAGGGGACCATATCGTGGAACAATAAAAAAATTCTATTCACATATGATCATGAATGATTTAATCACTTCTACAGATACGGAGGATTCCATAGAAATCAATTGGATAAATAAGATTTATGGGCTACTTCCTAATAATTCTAATTATTCCAGAAAATTTGAACATCAAAAGAATCCGCCTGATAGGGAATCATTACTGAATTATATTGGTAATTCCTTAACCTCAATCAAAGAATTTCCTTTTGAGCCTGCACCCATTTTGCATTTTAAAAAATATTCTTTATTGAGAGAGCAAACAAGAATTGATTTTGAAAATCAAACAAAAGCTTTAAAATGGGTATTCGATGTAATTACAACTGATCCAAACGATCAAACAATAATTAGAAATAAATCTATTGGAATAGAAGAAATCCATAAAAGGGTTCCTCGGTGGTCATACAAATTAACTGATGATTTGGAAGAACAGGAGGAAGAAAATGAGGAAGAATCTAAGGAAGATCATGAAATTCGTTCAAGAAAAGCCAAACGCGTAGTAATTTATACTGATAGCAATCAGAATACCAACCCTATTACAACTACAAATAATACTAATAATAGTGATCAAGCAGAAGAGGTGGCTTTGATACGTTACTCGCAACAATCGGATTTTCGTCGGGATATAATCAAAGGATCCATGCGTGCTCAAAGACGTAAAACGGTTATTTGGGAAATGTTTCAAGCAAATGTGCATTCTCCGCTTTTTTTGGATCGAATAGACAAAACATCTTTTTTTTCTTCTTTTTATATCTCTGAAATGATGAATCTCATTTTTAGGAATTTGGTGGGGAGAGAACCAGAATTGAAAATTTCACATTTATATTTTGAGGAGGAAGAGACAAGGGAAAAAGAGAAAAAAAACGAAGAAAAAAAAGAGGAAAATGAACGTATAGTAATATCAGAAACTTGGGATAGCATTATATTTGCTCAAGCAATAAGAGGTTTGATGTTAGTAACCCAATCTTTTCTTAGAAAATACATTGTATTGCCTTCATTGATAATTGCTAAAAATATTGGCCGTATGTTATTATTCCAATTCCCCGAATGGTATGAGGATTTGAAGGAGTGGAATAGAGAAATGCATGTTAAATGCACTTATAATGGTGTTCAATTATCAGAAACAGAATTTCCCAAAGATTGGTTAACAGACGGTATTCAGATAAAGATTCTATTTCCTTTCTGTTTGAAACCTTGGCGAAGATCTAAAATACGATCTCATCCTAGGGATCAAATAAAAAAAAAAGGGAAAAAAGACAATTTTTGTTTTTTAACGGTTTGGGGAATGGAAGCGGAATTCCCTTTTGGGAATCCCCGAAAACGACCTTCCTTTTTTGAACCCATTTATAAAGAACTCCAAAAAAAAGTTAGAAAAGTTAAAAAGGATTTCTTTATACTTCTAAAAGTTTCAAAAGAAAAAACAAGATGGATCATTAAAATACTTCTAGTTCTAAAACGAATAATGAAGGAAATTCAAAAAGTAAACCCAATATTCTTATTTGAATTGAGCAAGGTGAAAGTATATGAAACGGCTGAAAATGGAAAAGATTCCGAAATAAATAATAAGATTATTCACAAATCAACCATTCAAATCCAATCCATGAATTGGACAAATTATTCACTCATAGAAAAAAAGATGAAAGATCTTTCTGATAGAACAATCACAATCAGAAATCAAATAGAACGAATCACAAAAGACAAGAAAAAAATAATTATAACTTGTGCTGATAAAAGATCAAAATCACAGAAACATATTTGGCAGATATTCCAAAGAATAAATATACGATTAATACGTAAATCACATTATTTTATGAAATCTCTGATTGAAAATATATATATAGATATCTTGCTATGTATGATTACCATTCACAGGATCTATTTCCAACTTTTCTTTGAATCAACAAAAAGAATAATCAATAAATCCGTTTACAACGATCAAACAAATCAGGAAGGAATTGATGAAAGAGATCAAAATACAATGAACTTTTTTTCCACTATAAAAAAGTCCTTTTCGAATACTAATATTAGTAATAGTACAAAAATGTATTATGACTTATCCTCCTTGTCCCAAGCATATGTATTTTACAAATTATCACAAACCCAATTACTTAACAAGTATCAATTGAAATCTCTACTTCAATATCAGGGGACTTATCCTTTTATTAAGGATAAAATCAAGGATTATTGTATGACACGAGGAATATTTGATTACAATTCAAGACATAAGAAAATTCATAAGTCTGGAATGATTGAATGGAAAAACTGGTTAAAGGGGCATTATCAATACAATTTATCTCAAACCAAATGGTCGCGGTTAGTACCGCAAAAATGGCGAAATAGAATCAATCAACGTTATAGGATTCAAAATAAGGACTCAATTAAAGTGGATTCATATAAAAAAGAAAAAGACCAATTAATTCATTACGTGAAACAAAATTACTATGCAGCGGATTCATTGACAAATCAAAAAGAAAAATGGAAAAAACACTACAGATATGATCTTTTATCACATAAATATATGAACTATGGGGATAAGGAGGATTTTGATATTTATGGGTCAAGATTACAAGTAAACGGGGTTCAAAAAATTCCATATAATTTCAATAAACCAAAATCCGAATCATTTTATGTATTGGTAAGTACAGCTATTAGTGATTATCTAGAAGAAGGATATATTATTGATACGCATAAAAATCTAGATAGAAAATATTTTGATTGTCGAATTCTCCACTTTTGTCTTAGAAAAAATATCAATATTGAGACCTGGACCAATACACATATCGGTACCAAAATTGATAAAAATACTAAGACTGAAAAAAAAATCAACAACAAATTGAAAAAAAAAGATATTTTTTCTCTTATGATTCATCAAGAAATCAACCCATCCAATCAAAAAAGTATTTTTTTAAATTGGATGGGAATGAATCAAGAAAGAGTTTATCATACCATATCAAATCTAGAATCTTGGTTCTTCCCAGAATTTGTCTTACTTTTTGATGCATATAAGATTAAACCATGGATTATACCAATCAAATTACTTCTTTTTGACTTTTATTTTTATAAAAATAAAAGTCAAAATAAAAACATCAATATAAATAGAAAAAATAATCTTCAGATGATATCTCATCAAAAAAAATATCTTAAATTAGAAAATTTCAACCAACAAAAAAATGAGCAACAGGACCAAGTAAATCTTGTATCAGATCTACGAAAAGAAAACAAAAAAAAAGATATTGAAGAGAATTATGCGAGATCAGACATTACCATTAAAAAAGGTAAGAAGAAAAAACAATCCAAGAAAAACAAGAAAGCAGAACTAGATTTCTTCCTGAAAAAATATTTCCTTTTTCAATTAAAATGGGATGACTCCTTGAACCAAAGAATGATCAATAATATCAAGGTATATTGTCTCTTACTTAGACTGATAAATCCAAAAGAAATTGCTATATCCTCGATTCAAAGAGGAGAGATGCATCTGGATGTAATGCTAATTCAGAAAGATCTAGCTCTTACAGAATTGATAAAAAAAGGAATATTAATTATCGAACCAATTCGTCTATCTATAAAAAGGGATGGAAAATTGATTATATATCAAACTATAAGTATTTCATTGGTCGAGAACAATAAACACCAAACTAATAGAAAATGCATAAAAAAAAGTTATATTGATAAGAGGAATTTGGATAAACCCATTGTACGATATGGGAATATGCTTGTGAATGGGGACACAAATTATTATGATTTCCTTGTTCCCGAAAATATTCTATCTCCTAGACGTCGCAGAGAATTGAGAATGTTAATTTGTTTCAATTCCCATAATTGGAATGTTACGGATAGAAATAGAAATCCATTATTTTGCAATGAAAACAACATAAGAAACTCTGGAAAATTTTTGGATGAGGACAAGCATCTTAATACGGATACAAATAAATTCATTAAATGCAAATTTGTTCTTTGGCCCAATTACCGATTAGAAGATTTAGCTTGTATGAATCGCTATTGGTTTGATACCAATAATGGCAGTCGTTTCAGTATGTCAAGGATACATATGTATCCACGATTTAGAATTATTTAATTTAATAGTATATTTCCTATATCATATATATATATATATATATATATTCCGTGACATTTTCGGTATATGAAAGCCGAAAGATGTATGCATATACTATGTTATATTTTATTTTGGTAAATGATACAGATTTAATGGTGTATCCATTCAATTGGATATAGGAATAAATAAATTAGGGGAATCCTTTTAGATAGAAATAAATTCTTTTCTTTCGTTAATGTGGAAACATATTATCCCTTTCTATCCAAATCAAATTGAAAATTTGATTTGGATAAAATAAAGAAGTAGTATATGAATAAATCCAAATTTTTGTGTGTACTAGATGTGTGTACTAGATTAAAATAACCGGCATAATTCTTCTTTTTTTTTATTATTATTATTTTTCCTGATCGGAAAAATCCATGAAAAAGAAAGAAAAAGGATAGAAAAATTTTTTATGGTCAAAAATTCATTCATTTCCATTATTCCACAAGAAGAAAAAGAAGAAAACAAAGGTTCTGTTGAATTTCAAGTATTCAGTTTCACCAATAAGATACGGAGACTTACTTCACATTTGGAATTGCACAAAAAAGATTTTTTATCACAAAGGGGTCTACGAAAAATTCTAGGAAAACGTCAACGGTTGCTGGCTTATTTGTCAAAGAAAAATAGAGTACGTTATAAGAAATTAATTGGTCAGTTGGATATTCGAGAGCCAAAAACTCGTTAATTTAATCGTTTGAATTTTTTAGTAGTATTCCATTTTTTGTTTTGATGAGTCTCGTTTTGAGGAATTCATGGAATAATGAATTAAGGAAGAAAAGATATGACAGTACCGGTTACAAGAAAAGATCTCATGATAGTCAATATGGGGCCTCACCACCCATCAATGCATGGTGTTCTCCGACTAATCGTTACTCTCGATGGTGAAGATGTTATTGACTGTGAGCCCATATTGGGCTATTTACACAGAGGAATGGAAAAGATAGCGGAAAATCGAACAATTATACAATATCTACCTTATGTAACACGATGGGATTATTTAGCTACTATGTTCACAGAGGCAATAACCGTAAATGCGCCAGAACAATTGGAAAATGTTCAAGTACCTCAAAGAGCTAGCTATATCAGAGTAATTATGCTGGAATTGAGCCGTATAGCTTCTCATTTGTTATGGCTTGGACCTTTTATGGCGGATATCGGTGCACAGACTCCCTTTTTCTATATTTTCAGAGAAAGGGAATTGATATATGATCTATTCGAAGCCGCCACAGGTATGCGAATGATGCATAATTATTTCCGTATTGGAGGAGTAGCTGCTGATCTACCTTATGGATGGATAGATAAATGTTTGGATTTCTGCGATTATTCTTTAACAGGAGTTGTTGAATATCAAAAACTTATTACGTGGAATCCCATTTTTTTGGAACGAGTTGAAGGAGTGGGCATTATTGGTGGAGAAGAAGCTGTAAATTGGGGTTTATCAGGACCGATGTTACGAGCTTCTGGAATCCAATGGGATCTTCGTAAAGTTGATCATTATGAGTGTTACAATGAATTCGATTGGGAAGTCCAATGGCAAAAAGAAGGAGATTCATTAGCTCGTTATTTAGTGCGAATCGGTGAAATGAAGGAATCCATAAAAATTATTCAACAGGCTCTAGAAGGAATTCCTGGAGGACCTTATGAAAATTTAGAAGTACGACGCTTTGATAGAGCAAAGAATTCCGAATGGAATGATTTTGAATATAGATTTATTAGTAAAAAACCTTCACCCAATTTAGAATTGTCGAAACAAGAACTTTATGTGAGAGTGGAAGCCCCAAAAGGAGAATTGGGAATTTATTTGATAGGAGATAATAGTGTTTTCCCCTGGAGATGGAAAATTCGTCCACCCGGTTTTATCAATTTGCAAATTCTTCCTCAGCTAGTTAAAAGAATGAAATTGGCTGATATCATGACGATATTGGGTAGTATAGATATCATTATGGGAGAAGTTGATCGTTGAAATGATAATTGATACGACAGAAGTACAAACTATCAATTCTTTTTCTACATCGGAATTTTTAAAAGAAGTGTATGGACTAATATGGATTGTACCCATTTTGACCCTTATATTGGGAATAACAATGGGGGTACTAGTAATTGTGTGGTTAGAAAGAGAAATATCTGCAGCGATACAACAACGTATTGGGCCTGAATATGCTGGCCCGTTGGGAATTCTTCAAGCTATAGCGGATGGGACTAAACTACTTTTTAAAGAGGACCTCCTCCCATCTCGAGGAGATATTCGTTTGTTTAGTGTGGGACCGTCTATAGCGGTTATATCAATTCTACTAAGTTATTTAGTAATTCCTTTTGGGTATCGTCTTGTTTTAGCCGATCTCAGTATAGGTGTTTTTTTATGGATCGCCATTTCTAGTATTGCTCCTATTGGGCTTCTTATGTCAGGATATGGATCGAATAATAAATATTCCTTTTTAGGTGGTCTACGAGCTGCTGCTCAATCTATTAGTTATGAAATACCATTAACTCTATGTGTGTTATCAATATCTCTACGTGTGATTCGTTGGAATATGAACTTTGAACCTCTCTTCTAGAAATAAAAGAAAAAAGAAAGAGGTTCAATGTATTGAATAGATGTTTTCATTTTTTTTTTTATTCAGCATTCGGGTTGATGAGTTAAACCAGATAGTTATATGAGTGAAACTAAACAGCTTCCAAATTTGTAGTAAGAAGAAACAATCTCATTCCCTATGTACAAGAATAAAGTTGAAGTAAAAATAAGCAGTGTAAACTGCTTACCCCAAGATTAAGATTTTTTGATTAGTCATCATATCTTGAAGCGGGCGCAAACAAAAGATCAACTGTATGGAGTTTCTACTACTGTCTCATATGTATTACTATACCGGGGATCAATCAAAAGTCAGTGGACGGTTAGGAACACCAAGGTACACAAAGGATTAGTAATGGAGATAATGTAAGGTATCAAAAAAGAGGTATTTCTTCATAAAACGAATCATAATAAGGACTTGAAATTGGTAGAAATGATCAAGTAGTACTTCCCTACGATTCCGATCTAGAGTATGCTCCTATTCACTGGTTAAAGAAATGACTATCAAGAACGAATTAATTCTTTATTTTATTTTTGAGTATCCTCCTCTGAGACAGAAGAACAGGAAAAAAGAAATGGAATGCAGTAATTGAATGAATAATAAAAAAAGGGGATCCCTATTTATTCTTTTCTCTATCCATATTCATACATATCGAATTCTTATCACGATTCATGAACTAATGACTAATTCTTTTTATTTTATATTGATTGATATAAGGAGTATTTTATTGAAATATTAAGTTATTACCGAACAAAGAGAAATTTTTATTGTAAAGGATGAGATCAATTCGGAAGCACTTTTTTTATTATTCTAGCAGACAGAATTCCATTGGTCTAATTTGGGACTTTCCGATGTATCTTTATTCTATCCATCCAAAGATGGTGATAATACCGAACCCGTCCTTACATTTTTTTTGTGGCCATCGAGGAGCCGTATGAAGCTGAGGTCTCACGTACGGTTTTGAAATAGCGATGGGAACAGTGATGTTATTATCGACTATGATTATCTAACAGTTCAAGTACAGTTGATATAGTTGAAGCACAGTCAAAATATGGTTTTTGGGGGTGGAATCTGTGGCGTCAGCCTATAGGATTTATTGTTTTTCTAATTTCTTCTCTAGCCGAATGTGAGAGATTGCCCTTTGATTTACCAGAAGCGGAGGAGGAATTAGTAGCAGGTTATCAAACCGAGTATTCGGGTATCAAATATGGTTTATTTTATCTTGCTTCTTACCTAAATTTATTAGTTTCTTCATTATTTGTAACAGTTCTTTACTTAGGTGGGTGGAATTTACCTATTCCGTATATATCCATTTCTGAGCTTTTCGGAATAAAAAAAATCGCCGGCATTTTTGGAATAACAATGGGTATCCTTATTACATTAACTAAAGCTTATTTGTTTCTCTTCATTTCTATCACAACAAGATGGACTTTACCTAGAATGAGAATGGACCAGTTATTAAATCTTGGATGGAAATTTCTTTTACCTATTTCTCTAGGTAATCTGTTATTAACAACTTCTTCCCAACTTGTTTCATTATAAATAAGAGAATACGATAACACTATTTTAGATTCATAATCTCTATCAAACAAGAGAAAGAAACGTCAAATTTTTCATGTATATCTACAATATGTTCCCTATGGTAATTGGGTCCATGAATTATGGTCAACAAACAATACGAGCTGCAAGGTACATTGGTCAAAGTTTCATAATTACCTTATCCCACACAAATCGTTTACCTGTAACTATTCAATATCCTTATGAAAAATCGATCACATCAGAGCGTTTCCGGGGTCGAATCCACTTTGAATTTGATAAATGTATTGCTTGTGAAGTATGTGTTCGTGTATGCCCGATAGATCTACCCGTTGTTGATTGGAGATTTGAAAGAGATATTAAAAAGAAACAATTACTTAATTATAGTATAGATTTCGGGGTTTGTATATTTTGTGGTAACTGTGTCGAGTATTGTCCAACAAATTGTTTATCAATGACTGAAGAATATGAACTTTCTACTTATGATCGTCACGAATTGAATTATAATCAAATTGCTTTGGGTCGATTACCAATCTCAATAATTGGAGATTACACAATTCAAACAGTTATGAATTCGACTCAAATAAAAATAGACAAAGATAAACCCTTTGATTCAAGAACAATTACCGATTACTAAGATTTTGTTTTGATATAAAGGATCCAAGCTTTTTATTTTGGGTAGTCAGTAACTACAAATAAAAACTAATGATTGTTGAGAATCACTCTTTGATTTAAACTAAAAATATATTTTTAGTGATGATTTCAAAATAGCAAATTTCAACTACTTTTTTCTTTTTTTTCTTTCGGATAAATATAAATAAAGTAAGGTTGGCCCAATAATTTTATCTATATCTACATTAATCCATATTCAAATTCAATTCAATTATAAATGTATCATATACATTATTATATACAAGAAAACAAAAATAGGGTAACCCCTTTTCCTTTCCTGGACCATTTATTTAGTAAAGTTAAAGTAAGGTCATGAAATAGTTAAAGTTATTTATTTTGTATTTTATACATAATGGGTTTACCTGGACCAATACATGATATTCTTGTTGTATTTCTGGGGTCAATTCTTGTATTAGGGGGTCTGGGGGTAGTATTATTTACCAATCCAATTTATTCTGCCTTTTCATTGGGATTGGTTCTTGTTTGTATATCCTTATTCTATATTTCATCAAACTCCTATTTTGTAGCTGCCGCACAGCTCCTTATTTATGTGGGAGCCATAAATATCTTGATCATATTTGCTGTAATGTTCATGAATGGTTCAGGATATTCCAATAATTCCTATTTTTGGACCATTGGAGATGGGGTCACTTTGATGGTTTGTACAACTATTCTTTTTTCACTAATTACTACTATCCCAGATACGTCATGGTACGGAATTATTTGGACTACAAGGTCAAACCAGATTATGGAACAGGACCTAATAAATAACGTTCAACAAATTGGGATTCATTTATCAACAGATTTTTATCTTCCGTTTGAACTCATTTCAATAATTCTTTTAGTTTCCTTGATAGGTGCAATTACTATGGCTCGACAATAAGCAATAAAAATACTTAACTTATAATGATTCCCAATTCTTAGAATTCTAACTAAATTCTAAATAAATAAATAGAAATTTTTAGTTAAATCTATCTACCATCAATATCTTCTTTTGTTGTGTAATTGTTCTATTCTAATCAATTGAATCGGTTGAATTGTTATTCATATTGAAATGAATCGAGATTGATAAGGAGTTAGTCAATGATGTTTGAGCATGTCCTTTTCTTGAGTGTTTATTTATTTTCTATCGGTATCTATGGATTGATCACAAGTCGAAACATGGTTAGAGCGCTTATGTGTCTTGAGCTTATACTAAATTCGGTTAATATCAATCTTGTAACATTTTCTGATATATTTGATAGTCGCCAATTAAAAGGAGACATTTTCTCAATCTTTGTTATAGCCATTGCAGCTGCTGAAGCAGCTATTGGACTTGCTATTGTTTCGTCGATCCATCGTAACAGAAAATCAACTCGTATTAATCAATCGAATTTGTTGAATAATTAGTGATAATCATCATAGATAATTTAAATAAAGACACATAAAAATATTTAATAGAATTCAAATACTATTTTTTATTGAATTTGAATGCAATTCCATTTTATTGAATTGCATTTTTTTATTTATATTGAAATAATGATGACCAATTTGTTGGCCAATTAATTTTAATTCGCATGTGTAACTCGTATCATCATAATTGTTGAAACGAAAATCAAAGTGTCTTGACCTTTTCTCATAAACAGATTGATTTAAGAAATATATTGATTGTTTTTAATAAACCACTGTTTCGTCTGGTGTCTACAATATTACAATATATAATATATGATTCATTTACTACTAATTTGATTTGACCAGATCGAAAATCTTTTATGTTCAAAACTGTAATTTATAGATCCAATGTCACATTCAGTAAAAATTTATGATACATGTATAGGGTGTACTCAATGTGTACGAGCTTGCCCCACAGATGTATTGGAAATGATACCTTGGGACGGATGTAAAGCCAAGCAAATAGCTTCCGCGCCAAGAACCGAGGACTGTGTAGGTTGTAAGAGATGTGAATCTGCCTGCCCAACAGATTTTTTGAGTGTCCGTGTTTATTTAGGGCCTGAAACAACTCGCAGCATGGCTCTATCTTATTGATACATTACAAAAAACTCCACTTGAATCATTTGTGATTCCTCTTTACCGACAAAAGCCCGTGCTCGACAAAATATATTATTTTGAGGACGGGCTTCTCTGGTCAAAATGTATCTTGTCTTTATCACGAGTTATTTTCCTTGGTTAACAATACTTGTTGTTTTACCGATATTCGCGGGTTCCTCAATTTTCTTATTCCCTCATAGAGGGAATAAGATGTTTAGGTGGTATACTATATGTATATGCTTATTAGAACTCCTTCTAACGACTTATGCATTCTGTTATCATTTCCAATTGGATGATCCATTAATGCAATTGAAGGAAGATTCAAAATGGATAGATGTTTTTGATTTCCACTGGAGACTAGGAATCGATGGGCTTTCCATAGGACCCATTTTACTGACAGGATTTATCACTACTTTAGCAACTTTAGCAGCTTGGCCAATTACTCGAAATTCGCGGTTGTTCTATTTCCTGATGCTAGCAATGTACAGCGGTCAAATAGGATTATTTTCCTCTCGAGACTTTTTACTTTTTTTCATCATGTGGGAGTTAGAATTAATTCCTGTTTACTTACTTTTATCCATGTGGGGGGGAAAGAAACGTCTCTACTCGGCTACAAAGTTTATTTTGTACACTGCAGGGGGTTCCATTTTTTTCTTAATAGGAGTTCTAGGTATGGGTTTATATGGTTCCAATGAACCAACATTAGATTTTGAAAGATTAATTAATCAATCATATCCTGTGGCATTGGAAATAATATTCTATTTTGGCTTCCTTATTGCTTATGCTGTCAAATTGCCGATTATACCCCTACATACATGGTTACCTGATACCCATGGAGAAGCACATTACAGTACATGTATGCTTTTAGCTGGAATCCTATTAAAAATGGGCGCATATGGATTGATTCGGATCAATATGGAATTACTACCCCACGCTCATTCTATATTTTCTCCTTGGTTGGTGATAATAGGAACAATGCAAATAATCTATGCAGCTTCGACTTCTCTTGGTCAACGTAATTTAAAAAAGAGAATAGCCTATTCCTCTGTATCTCACATGGGTTTCACAATTATAGGAATTGGTTCTATAACCGACATGGGACTCAATGGAGCTATTTTACAAATGCTCTCTCATGGATTTATTGGTGCTGCACTTTTTTTCTTGGCGGGAACGAGTTGTGATAGAACACGTCTTGTTTATCTCGAAGAAATGGGAGGGATATCTATCCCAATGCCAAAAACATTTACCATGTTCAGTAGCTTCTCGATGGCTTCTCTTGCATTGCCAGGAATGAGTGGTTTTGTTGCGGAATTTTTAGTATTTTTTGGACTAATTACTAGTACAAAATATCTTTTAATGTCAAAAATGCTAATTACTTTTGTAATGGCAATTGGAATGATATTAACTCCTATTTATTTATTATCTATGTTACGTCAGATGTTTTATGGATACAAGTTATTTAATATTCCAAACTCTAATTTTTGGGATTCTGGACTACGAGAACTATTTCTTTCAATCTGTATCTTTCTACCCGTAATAAGTATTGGTATTTATCCCGATTTTGTTCTCTCGTTATCAGTTGACAAGGTACACGCTATCTTATCCAATTATTATCATAGATAGTGTTTCATTAATGAAACGGAAGGAAAGTCTTATAATTCTTTGAATTTAATATTTTGAAAATCGTTTGCTGTACTGTATAATGAAAAAAGAAATAAAATGAATAAGAATTGTAATTAGATACATCTCGAGTTTTTGAGAACCATTTTAATTTGAATGATTCCTTGATTCAAACGGTTCTCAAAAACTCATAAAAACAAACTTTCGTTATATATGGGATGATGTTTTTATCTTATGTATTCTTCATGTAGTTTATTCAATTAGATGTTTATGTGAATGAACCATAACTATGTAGACCTATTCCTAATAGATTGATCCCAAAATAGCATATCCAAATTATAATAAATCCTATAGAAGCTACAAGTGCCGAATTCGTACCTTTCCAATTTATATTTGTTCTAGTATGTAAATAAATCGCGAATATGGTCCAAGTAATAAATGCCCAAGTTTCCTTGGGGTCCCAATTCCAATAGGATCCCCATGCCTCATTAGCCCATACTGCTCCACAAAGAATACCTATGGTTAAAAAGGTAAACCCTAGACTAATGACACGATAACTCCAATAATCCAAACGCTCAGTTAATTGATATTTGTAATAATTTTGAAATGAAGGAAAAGAAGTGTTTTTAAAAACACTTCTTTTTTCATTCAAATATTCAATCTCACCAAAGAAAAATGACTTAATTAATAAATTATAGCTTTTACAAAAAATTTTGATGTTTTTTCGAAATGTAATGACTAGAAGAGCGACTGATAATAATGATCCGCATAAAAGAGCTGCATAGCTCAATAACATCATACTTACGTGCATCATTAACCACTGAGATTGTAGAGCAGGTACTAATATTGTGGATTGATGCATTTCAGTTGAAAGACCCGACATGGCAAAGCCTTGAGTAAAAATGGTACTTGGTGCAATTATTGTGCTTAAATCGTTTTTAAGGTTACGTATCTTGGGAATCATATGAATAATGAAGAAACTACACGAAAGGAAGATTAATGACTCGTATAAATTACTTAATGGAAAATGTCCCGAAGAAATCCAACGAGAAATTAATAATCCTGTTATAGAGAAAAAGGTAGCTATCATCCCTTTTTCTGATGAATCACGTAATCCTACAATTTTGTGGACTAATAAGGTCATCAAATGAATCATAATCACAATTGAAATGATCGAAAAAGAGATATGAGTTAATATATGTTCTAAAGTCACAAATATCATAAAAGGGGTCCCATTACAGAATTGGAAATCGCGAATTGAATACATTTTAGGATCTATTGTATCTCTTTTAGAAGATGCCGCCACTCGGACTCGAACCGAGATGCTTTAGCACTGCTTCCTAAGAGCAGCGTGTCTACCGATTTCACCACGGCGGCTTACTTGAAATAATAATAGTCAATTCATGTTGAATCGTCGAGATTCAAGGATTCAATATAGTTTAGGAAACATTAATTAGAATCAATGAATAAAGACTGGTTTGTGGTTTAAATATTTGAATCTTCAATAAAATACCTACCTAGGTAGTATCGTCGTGGGTTTTTTAACAATCAACTTTCATGTACTAGAAACTAAGTTTTCTCCAAACAGTTGGAACTCCATAGTTTTTTCTCGGTTGAGGTATAAAACTAAGAATTGTCTTTTTTTCTCAATTTTTTTATGATTTGTTTTTCATTTATCCGATTTCATGGATTCAAATGAAAAAGATTGAGTTTTTTTTTCAATGAACAAAATCAAATAACTAGGATTTCATATCTATCACAATTTCATCATTAAATACAAATAATTTGTTATTTTTCTAATGATTTCGATACCTTAGTATATTTAAATTAAAGTATTAATATTCTTTATTGCGCATATAATTTATAATTTATAATACCATTTACAAAACCAATTAAGTTTTGGGGTAGGCATATAACAAAAGAGTTTCAATCTCTATCACAATTGTACTTTTCTATTGTGAAAAGTACAATTGTGATAGGGAAAAAAATAATACTTAGAACCCAATATACAAAAAACTCTTATTCTATATATCACAGCAGTGAGTTCTAAGTAATATTGAGAAATTTAATACAGAAAAATACATTAGTTAACATTCATCTTACAAAATTTGGGGTTCTTTAGGCTATATCAATTGAGATTATTCTAAGACTTTATTATTTGTTTGTCGCACAAAAAAACTTTTTGAATGCCCGGTGGAAACCGATTTCGCTAAAGAAAAAGTTTTTACTGCAACTAAATATCCTTTTTTCTTCCAAATATTTCTACGAATACGTTTTTTTGACATAGAAGTACGTTTTTTTGGAACTGCCAT